ATAATAATATAATAAATATTTAATATATATATATATAGTATATAGGTGATATAACACTATATATATATGTAAATATTTATTATATATATATTCTTTAAGTCATTTCCTAATAAGATCTATTTGGAATATAGATTAAATGTTATTAATATAAGAATTTATATAAATTAGAATAAATAAATATATTAATATTTAAAAAATAATTTAACTTATATTTATAAATATATTTTTAAAAATAATTATTTTATTTTCTAATTTTTAATATTACTATATTAATTTTTTAACATTTATATTAAAACTTTATATATTTTTAAAGCTTTTTTTCATTTTTTAAACTTGTATTTAATTTTGCTTTAATTTTTATTTTATTTTTATTTATTGATCCGTTAGTTAAAAATATTACATTAAATATATAAAAAAA